AAATTTCGCGGTCGAACTACCAAAGGAGAATAGGCTAAAATTTTTAGACCTACATAATTTACTTTTTTATATCGAGCTAAAAGCTAGGACTTCAAGATTCTTCTCAGTCTAATTCACTGAAATTCCATCCAGTAGAACAGAAGAATTATAAATCTCCAAAATAATAGATAGGAATACCGCAAATAGAGCCATTGCAACACCCATAAAAGGGGTCGTTCCCCATCCAGGAGCTACTTTACCATATTCGGAATTCAATGGTTTCAATAACTTCCCTACAGTAGTGCTTCTTGGACCAGATATAGAACTATCTTCAACAGTTTGTGTAGCCATAAATCTTATTTTGTATTTATTACGATCTGTTGACTTTGTATACCATTCCGTTGTAAATAAACGATCTTATCATAGATCCATTGTGGTCTTTCAATTCTATAATAATGGAAACAGCAACCCTAGTCGCCATCTTTATATCTGGGTTACTTGTAAGTTTTACTGGGTATGCTCTATATACTGCCTTTGGGCAACCCTCTCAACAACTAAGAGATCCATTCGAGGAACACGGGGACTAGTTGACGTAATCAGCCTCCAAATATTTGGAGGCTGATTACGTCAATGAAGATAATGAAAAATTATTTCATTTTTTAGTTGAAATTTTAGGTGGTTCCCGAAAAAAAATAGCGAAAAAAATTATCCCTAAAGTCGATACTAAGAGAAATGTATAAACCAATGCTTCCATAAATTTGATCGTGGTTTACAATTATAGCTTTCATACCTGTTTTGTTTTTGTTTACTTGGGAGTATCCCTACGGATAAAGAAAAAGTAAAAGAAACGGCAGCTATTTAAATCAAGATTCCTACAGTACCCTACCTATTAAATAAAATCGCAAACAGAAACTATAAGAAAAAGAAAAAAGCAATGTTGCATCAGACTGTTTGTCTTTTTGTAGTTGGATCTCCAAGTTTTTGGAATGCCCCAAATTCTACTTGAGCATCCAAATCTGGATCAATACCAGCAAAAACATCTCTGAAAAGGGTTCTAGCACCATGCCAAATGTGTCCAAAGAAGAAAAGTAGAGCAAACGAAGCGTGCCCAAAAGTAAACCAACCTCTTGGACTGCTACGAAAAACACCATCGGATTTCAAAGTAGCACGATCTAATTCAAAAATCTCACCCAATTGAGCCCGTCTAGCATATTTTTTCACAGTTGCGGGATCACTATAACTAACTCCATTGAGTTCACCACCATAAAACTCAACAGTTACACCTACTTGTTCGACACTATATTTAGACTCTGCCCTTCTAAACGGGACGTCGGCTCTAACAATTCCGTCTCCGTCTACCAAAACAACCGGAAATGTTTCAAAAAAAGTAGGCATACGGCGTACAAAAAGTTCACGCCCTTCTTTATTTCTAAAGACGGGGTGTCCTAGCCATCCAACAGCTATTCCATCCCCATTGTCCATTGAACCCGCTCGGAATAACCCCCCCTTTGCTGGATTATTACCAATATAATCATAAAAAGCTAATTTTTCAGGAATTTTAGCCCAAGCTTCTGATAAACTTTGATTTTCAGCTAGTCCAGCACTAACTCTTCGATATATTTCTTGTTGAAAGTATCCCTGATCCCATTGATAACGAGTAGGACCAAATAATTCGATGGGAGTAGTTGCAGAACCATACCACATAGTTCCAGCAACAACAAAAGCTGCAAAAAAGACAGCAGCAATACTACTGGAAAGGACGGTTTCAATATTACCCATACGTAATCCTTTGTATAGACGTTGAGGCGGACGAACACTAAGATGGAATAAACCCGCTAATATACCCAACGTCCCTGCTGCAATATGATGAGAGGCTATTCCTCCCGGAACAAAAGGGTCAAAACCCTCCACGCCCCACGCCGGATTTACGGGTTGGACCTTTCCGGTTAGTCCATAAGGGTCGGATACCCATATTCCAGGACCATATAATCCTGTTACATGAAATGCGCCAAAACCAAAGCAAGCCACTCCTGAAAGAAATAAATGAATTCCAAAAATCTTAGGCAAATCCAAAGAAGGTTTTCCTGTACGTTCATCACAAAAAATTTCTAGATCCCAATATACCCAATGCCAAATAGATGCCAAGAAGCATAAGCCAGAAAACACGATATGTGCTGCGGCTACCCCTTCGTAACTCCAAAGACCCGGGTTCGTTATAGTCCCTCCTGTAATATTCCAACCGCCCCATGAGTTGGTTATTCCTAAACGAGTCATGAAAGGTATAACGAACATACCTTGTCTCCACATTGGATCAAGAACAGGGTCGGAGGGATCAAAAACTGCTAATTCATATAGAGCCATCGAACCGGCCCAACCAGCAACCAGAGCGGTATGCATTATATGAACAGAAAGCAAACGACCGGGATCATTCAATACAACAGTATGAACACGATACCAAGGCAAACCCATGTAAATACCCCTTTATCAACGAAAAAAAGACACTATGTAACTTTATTGCATTGGAAAAAACTATGCTAAAGACCCCCCTTTTTAGGTTATTATTTCGGAGAAAGGATTAATATTTGTTCTATTCTGTTAGTAATAATGGAACAATTCGATTCATAGGAAAAAAGGGAAGCGGATCTATTCTATATCCGATAAGTACCAATACGCAATGGGGGTGAATCCTATTTTATATGAACCAAGATAACCATTGTTGTTCATCATTCAGAAGCCCGTTCGTAAAAAACTTCCTTTATTTTTATTCATTCTCTCTTACTTTACTTTTATTTTATATTTTAGCTTATTCAACTTATGTATTAAATATGATTCATTTAAATATTATTAATAAAGTAGGAAAAAAAAAGATAATATTATTAAAAAATTAAAACCCAGTCTTACGTTTCCACATCAAAGTGAAATAGAGAACTTCATTCTCTTTTTTTTCATTTCATGCCTATTGGCGTTCCAAAAGTACCTTTTCGAAGTCCTGGAGAAGGAGATACATCTTGGGTTGACATATAGTGCGACTTGTCAGATATATTGGGCTATATGGGATTTTCCCATTTTCTCCCTCGATCGAGATATCCTCTGTTTCGCCCAAAAATATTTATTTAATTATCAAATATTTGTAACGCGAAGCGCAAAAAATAAAGTGGAATTAAATGCAGGGAGTATTTAGATTGATATTAGATTATCAAAATTTTTTATGGTTTACGTGATCGGACTAATAAAATGAAATATCCAGGCTCCGTTTAGCAAAAACCCAATTGATAATTAATATATAATATTTTTATAATTACTACTTGTTATGATATGCAAAATTATGATAAAAATTTATAAAAAAAAAAACAAAAAAAATTAAACAGGGTGATCTAAAACTGTTGATCAAATCAAATAATATAATTCAAAATTTGGTGACTATTTGACAGAAGACATGTGAAATAAATGAATTGAAAAAAAAAAAGAAGGATTAGTAAAAAAAGACGCGGTATTTGGTTCATTTGTTCTATATGTGCAAAAAAAAATCGGGCAAATTTTTACTTTTACTCGGGGTAGAGCATAAACCTAAAAAAGGAATAAAAAAAGGAAGAAGCCCGTTCAGGAACAAGAAAAAACCATCGCCATTTCAACTGAATCTCGATGAAAAAAAAATATCAATGAATCAAGTTAGTCTGACAGGCTTAATCAATCGTTTTATTATTAGGATTATAATATCTAATAAAAGGGACAAAAACGTCTTTTTTCTTTTAAAAAGGGAGCAAGCCCTTACCTTAAAAGTTAGAAAGAAAAGCCTTCTATGAAAGTTGGAATCGACACATTGATTTTTTCACAATTTTTATTGAACCGTATGCATCAAAAGGTGCCTGTACGGCTCCTAAGGAATAAAATTTTATCCTAATCAACCGACTTTATCGAGAAAGATTATTTTTTTTAGGCCAAGAAGTTGATACCGAAATCTCGAATCAACTTATTAGTCTTATGATATATCTCAGTATAGAAAAGGATACCAAAGATCTTTATTTGTTTATAAACTCTCCTGGCGGATGGGTAATATCTGGAATGGCTATTTATGACACTATGCAATTTGTGCGACCCGATGTACAGACAATATGCATGGGATTGGCCGCTTCAATAGCATCCTTTATCCTAGTCGGAGGAGCAATTACCAAACGTATAGCATTCCCTCACGCTTGGCGCCAATGAGTTTTTTAAATTTAGAGAAAAAATACTATGCCTTCGCCACCGGAAATATGAATTAGTTAAGTAATAATAGCATGGCACTTCGAATTCGATATGAAATTTTTGAGAAAAAAAAAAAAAAAATTAGATTATATATTGAAAGAGTAGTATGAGATAAGGAAGGGGTATTTCAAACGATATCTTACCTATTCGGGCGCATCTCAGCGTCACAAACTTTGTTTTCACACCGGAAGCCTATTTACAAAATTTATTTTAAAAAAGACACTTTGGGATTGCTGAATCATAGACGAATCAAAAAAATGATATATAAAGCAACGGAACCATCATAGTATTTTTTTTACTCCTACAAAAAAGAAGGATGGTAATTGGATCATTTATGTATCTGCGTATAATACAACCTATATTTTGTTTTCGTTCGCCGAAAAGAAAGGTCAAAAAAACGTAAATTCCATTGTGGAGCCGTATGCAATGCATAAAAACAGCCTGTACGGTTTTTCAATTTTCTCTTCTTTTTTTGTTATCTCGCCTCGTTCTGCGAAATAGAAGAACCTTTTCTATTATATCATCAGGGTAATGATCCATCAACCCGCTAGTTCGTTTTATGAGGCACAAACGGGAGAATTTATCTTGGAAGCGGAAGAACTACTAAAACTTCGCGAAACCATCACAAGGGTTTATGTACAAAGAACGGGCAAACCTATATGGGTTGTATCCGAAGACATGGAAAGGGATGTTTTTATGTCAGCAACAGAAGCCCAAGCTCATGGAATTGTTGATCTTGTAGCGGTTCAATAAAAAATAGGAGCGATTTCATGCAAATCTACAATTTCTAATTTTATATCTTTTTAGATTAAAGGTGTAGTTTCATATTCTCTTCAATATTTTTTTTATATTGAAGAGAATCTTGAAGAGAAGTAATTCAGAATTAGCCGGTTAGAACCAATCTAAACCAGCCCATTATTTATATGATTCCGTATGCCAACCATTAAACAACTTATTAGAAATACAAGACAGCCAATCCGAAATGTCACGAAATCCCCAGCGCTTCGGGGATGCCCTCAGCGACGAGGAACATGTACTCGGGTGTATGTGCGACTCGTTTAGATCATAGACTGAGACACAAAAAGGAAATTCTTTTTTAAATATCAAGGATCAGTACCCAGTACCTTTGAATAAAATATAATGTAGGAACTCGATTCATTATTTAAAAAAGATAGATCGTTCATATATTGTGTCTGAAACTTATTTATGGTTTACATTGGTGCAAATCCAATCAACTCCATTTTTTAGAAAACCCCCAATGATAACAAATGGTTATCCATTAAGCGGGGGAAATTACATTTTTTATTAAAAAGATTCCACTCTTGAAAGAAAAGAACGGACTAACAGGGTAAACGACCAAATCAATTTTTAAAATGAAATACCGTTACTGTATAAAGTGGATCTCAATGTGAAAGACCTATTACTGGAATATTCATGGGGTAGAGCCAAAGAATGTGAATTGTACAAGTTACCAATAGTATTGATTAATTAAAAGAAGGAGCTCCGGTGTATAGAGAGGACCTCACCGTTTTAGAAGTAACCATAGAAACGATGGAACCCACTATTTATCCATTTCTATTTAATACTTTTTGTAGTTATTCTATTTTTTATATTAAGTATCAAGGCAATTTCTCCTTTCAAAGCAAAGGAAAATACCTAGCAAAAAATAGTGGTGGGGAAGGTTAGAGTAGCAAAAGCCATTGGAATTTTTTTTTATACATTGGAATAATTCGTGTGGTTATTAATAGACTAGTAAAGGGGAAAAGAATAACTAAAAAAAAGAATTAGTTATTCATCAAAGTTTGATTTATTCAATGACTAGAATTAAACGCGGATATATAGCTCGGAGGCGCAGAACAAAACTTCGTTTATTTGCATCAAGCTTTCGAGGGGCTCATTCACGACTTACACGAACTATGACTCAACAGAGAATAAGAGCTTTAGTTTCGGCTCATCGGGATAGGGGTAAAAGAAAAAGAGATTTTCGTCGTTTATGGATCACTCGAATAAATGCCGTAATTCACGAAACGGGGGTATTCTATAGTTATAACCGATTCATACACAATCTGTACAAGAAGCAATTACTTCTTAATCGGAAAATACTTGCACAAATAGCTCTATTAAATAGGAGTTGTCTTTATACGATTTCGAATGAGATCAAAAAATAAGGGGGTTGGAGGAAACCCACTAAAATATTTGAAATAGAGTTCTAAGGAGAATGAGTTCGGGAAGGTAGAGTAGAAATTAGTATTATAAAAAAAACGAGGGTATATAGTCGCTAAAAAAAGAGTTTTTATTTTTTTTTTCGACGATTCTTTTCTTTTTTTTTTATGACAGACACAGACGTAACAATCAAATTTTGCTTCTTGATTGGATTTTTTGAACAAAATATTAATCTCTTTTTTAATTCCTTAAGACTTAAGATTGGAATTGTTATTCAATTGAAGAATAAGTCTATTTTTTTCTGGTTCTAAGGCTAGTAGTTCTAGGGGTCGACTCACTTCTTTCAAATTGTTTCTGATTATTAAGAAAAGGTAACAAAGATAAAATACGAGCTTGTTTTATAGCAATAGTAATTAATCGTTGTTGTTTTAAAGTCACTCTATTCACCCGTCTAGATAATATTTTTCCTTGTTCACTAATAAATCGACTAATTAAACTCATGTTTCTATAATCTATTCGATCCCCCGATTGGATCGGGGGCAAACGCCTACGAAAAGATCGCTTGGATTTAGTAAAAAGTCGCTTAGATTTATTCATAATTTTTTTATTCCTTATCTCTAAAATCCTATTTTGATCGGATCAAAATAAAAACGATTTCTATTCTCTATTCTATATAGGATAGAGTTTCTATATAGAATTAAGAATATAGGATTAGATTTATTTCTATTGATTTATTTGTTTATATTTATATATATGTAATATATATATAGATACTATCATTTTTTCTGTTCTTAAAATAACAGTTGACATACAAGCACTCAATTTTATCTATTTCTTGATTTCCCCGTGAATTGTATGTTTATAACAATAGGGACAGAATTTTCTCAATTCCAATCGACTAGGGGTGTTATGCCGATTCTTTTGAGTAATATATCTGGAAATTCCCGCCGATTCTTTCTTAATGTCATTTCGAACACAACAGGTACATTCCAAAATAATTGTTACTCGAACATCTTTACCCTTGGCCATGAAACCTCCTTTGGATTTATGATTCACCCCAATCTTCTATTTTAATTTTAGGATCCAGAAAGAACAAGAACCAAAAAAATGGAAGCTGTCAACTAAAAAAAATTAGGAAATATTTTGTTGCAATGAATATTATTTAGTAAAAAAAAAAAAAAAAATAATAATAATAAGCAATACAATGATTTTTTGAAAACTATATTTAAAATCTTTGTACAGTATTTTTTTAAGTATCTCATAGGGTACTATTTCCCTAGCAACACCTTTTTTTCGTTCTATTAATAAATCCTGAACCCACGTTTTTATGACCTTTCGACCCCACCTTTTTTTTATAATTTAATTTAGAATTAATTATAAAAATATAAAAAGGTGGGGGGGTAATTAGTCCCCGATCGTTGATTGTATCTCTAAATTTTTCACCCTTTCTGATGTTAATAACTAGAATTAAAAAAAGGGAAATGTTAATGCATCTGGAAATAAACGATTAATCTCTATTAATAAACCTGCTAGTGAAACGAACCATAGAGTACTTAGTACCGGCGCTACGGAAAGATATGTTTTTAGATCTCGCATTTGAAATCCTCCTTCTTTCTTCTTTATTGTATTACATTATATCATTTATATAGTAATATATATAACTACAGATGTACATGTAGTTACGAAGTTCTTGTATACGTAACCCCCCCCCCCCATTTTCAAAATTAGAATTGAAATATTGTCTACTAGAACAATCTTATAGATTCCATTTTCAAATGGAAACGCTTTTTATGTAAAATTTAAATTGATAGAATTTTCGTAAAAAAAGTAATTTTTAATTATATGTTTGTTATCTGATATGAGACAAAAAAAAAGAAGAAATTAATTTGATATACCAATAAAAAAGAAGAAGGATGTGGAAAACAAGGCAGGAATTCTCTACAATGACACTGTAAACCAATTGAAAGGGATGTAGCGCAGCTTGGTAGCGCGTTTGTTTTGGGTACAAAATGTCACGGGTTCAAATCCTGTCATCCCTACCTATTACTGCTCAGAAGAGCAGTAACCAGGGATCTATTTTAGATCTATCTTTTTTTAATAAAATTGGACATACATATAATTCTGAAATTTATGATATACTATGATATAGTATATACGTACAAAATATATTCGGGTTAAAGAATGTCCTCTTTATAGTTTATAGACTTTTCGTTTTTTAGAAAAAAAAAACAAGAAAAGCGCTCTTAGTTCAGTTCGGTAGAACGTGGGTCTCCAAAACCCAATGTCGTAGGTTCAAATCCTACAGAGCGTGATTTCACTCTTGTTTATTAGATTGTGTCAAAACTCCACTGTTCGCAAATAATTGAGCAGCAATCTGAATTAGACCTCCCGCATATGAAAGCAAGAAGGAGGTCAGTAAAAAAAGAGATGTTAATTAATCAAAAGTCCAACTGATCACCACGCCTGTATTGTAAATAAGCAGTTACGAATAATCCAGCCAAAGTAATAGGAATTAGACCTAAGACGATTCCAAATAAAAAAACTTCAATCATTTCAATTTTCTTTTTTTTCATTTTTTAAAGGGAGAAAAGAGAGGTACTAGCTATTCCTAGCTCTTAATCTGTATTGCCGATTAATCTCAATAACCAAAATTGGGTAATTAACCCGGTAGGGAACTATCGAACATATGAAATACCACAGAACTCCTTTTTATAAAAAAATCTTAATTCAATTAATTTCAAATAAGTCGTATTTTGCTTAGACCAATAAATAGAACCGAGGTTATAGTTACAGCTGCTAGTAGAAAACCGAAATAACTAGTTATAGTAGGCATGAAGGGACTCAATAAAATATGTTTTTTTATACATATGTTTCTAAAGTACTTCCCTAAGTTTCAATTTAAAAATTTTTTTAAAGAGATAGAGATAGATAAAAAATACTAGTTACAAGAATCAAAAAATTCAATTGAAAATTTGTGAATTATCAATAATTATAGGTGGTATGAACAAAAATAGAGAAAAAGAACACAATTCATCGTCTTTGGCATCTGCACCATCTCAGGATTCAGAATTCACGTAACTGATTCATTGAAAAACTCTTTAAGAAAAAAAAAAAAAAAGAACTATATTATCTAACTTCAGTCAAAACATATAACTTTTTTTGATAGAAATAGAATATGTAAAAATTTTAAAATAAGTTGTTTTATTCTTTTTTTTTTTAGCGACCTTAGAACCTAGAATATGCCCCCTTCTTTTTTAATTAAAATTAATTAAAATTAAATTTACTTAAATTTTAATTTGAACTCATTAGATTAAATTTAAACTCATTAGATTAAATAGTAGAGCGGTTTTATTCATTTAATCTATTGAATGAGACCAAAAATAGGTATCCTACACGGAGAACGAGATCAGTAAAAAAAAAAATATTTATTTATTTTACTAGATTTGAAAAGATAACAAGATTTTTAAAACTTGTAATTAGCAATTTCTATTATCGTTTCCTTTATAGGTTTTTGGTTTTTTTTTATTTCGAGATTATATAGAAAATAGAGTGAAAAAACCATCATCTTTGTAGTTAGTTAAAGAAATGAAAAAACCTTTGAATTGAATACAAC